TCCAGCCTATTCTTGAAATGAACAACTCACACACACTCCCTTTCCAAAAAAGATCAATACACCGAAAACTACACTTAGATTTATTGGATTTGTTGCTAAAATATCGGTATTAAACCCGAAACTCCCGGCGGATGGCCAGTGACCCAAGTAAACGAAAGAATCGGTTAAATTGTTCATATAATCTCCTCTTCTAGCTAAACTATAAAAAAAGAACTCTGTCCTTTTTTTTTTTTTATTCTTTTTATTGAAAATAAAAAGAAATTTGAATTTAATAATTTAATTTACCTATTTGGATCTTTGTAAACAGAATCAAAAACCTATTCTATTTACAAATGTATTTTCCAAAATTTTTCATTTTCAATAATAATAATGAGACTTATTAGAATTAAGCTAGAATTTGAGACCAAGTTTTATGTCAAGTTCAAAAAACCTAAACCTCCTTTTTCCGCAACACTCCTTAAAAAAAACTTTCTATTAAACTAAAAGAATAAGGGGAAGGAAGAAAGCGAATCGATGTGCTAATTCCCCATCCTCAAATTAGTCCTTCCCAAGGATTGTTGTCTCAATGAATAATTGTAGGAGTTAAATCTTGATAGAATGAAAAAAACTACGAAAAAAATCCAGAATTTTGTGATTTCTAGGATTAAACAAAAGGATTCGCAAATAAAAGCGCTAATGCTACAACCAGGCCATAAATTGTTAAAGCTTCCATAAAAGCCAAACTAAGCAATAAAGTACCTCGTATTTTTCCTTCTGCCTCAGGTTGTCTCGCGATACCTTCGACAGCTTGACCCGCAGCTGTACCTTGACCAACTCCAGGTCCAATAGAAGCAAGCCCAACAGCCAACCCAGCAGCAATAACCGAAGCAGCAGAAATCAGTGGATTCATGATAAGTTCCTCACACCAAAATAAAGAAATAGTTAATGATACAATCATCCAATGACTTAGGACGTAATTCTAATTTAAGTAATCGCTAAGATTCATCCAGCCAAAATAACCAAAAACTTGAATTGAAATAATATAATAAAAGTATTGAATCATAAGAATTGCTTTGATAGTAGTTCCTATCCACGGGATTTTTTTTAATTCATAATATATATATACGACTTTGTTATGCCATTTCTTTTTTGTGAACCATTCTTTGAATTCTTCGTTTTTTTTTTATGATTTTTTCAGCCAATTCACAGATAAAAAGGAAGAACTTCTAATCGAATCCCTATCTAAATTGAAATTCACAAAAGTAGTAGGGCAGATTCAGATTATATAGATCTTTAACTCATATATACCTAGTCAATATCAAATATCACATATACAAGTGTTTCTTACATAACGTAAACCAACTATTCTATAATTGGGCTAACCTAAAATATTTGAAAAAAAAAATAGTTAATGATGACCTTCCATAGATTCACCTATATAAGCTGCAGCTAAAGTGGCAAAAATGAGAGCTTGAATCCCGCTTGTAAATAATCCCAGGAACATCACAGGTATAGGAACCACTAAAGGTACTAAAGAAACAAGAACAACAACAACTAATTCATCGGCTAATATATTTCCGAAAAGTCGAAAACTAAGTGATAGGGGTTTTGTAAAATCTTCTAAGATGTTAATGGGTAAAAGAATTGGAGTTGGTTGAATGTATTTACTGAAATACCCTAATCCTTTTTTGCTAAGACCCGCATAAAAATAGGCTACTGATGTGAGTAAAGCTAAAGCAACCGTCGTATTTATATCATTCGTTGGTGCTGCTAACTCCCCTTGAGGTAACTGGATAATTTTCCACGGTAAAAGGGCTCCTGACCAGTTAGAAACAAAAATAAATAAAAACAGGGTTCCAATAAAGGGAACCCATGGACCATATTCTTCTCCAATCTGGGTTTTACTCACGTCTCGAATGAATTCAAGGACAAATTCAAAGAAATTTTGGCCGTCAGTTGGAATGGTTTGTGGATTGCGAATCACTAGAACTGCGGAACCTAATAAGATAGCAATTACAACCCAAGAAGTAATAAGGACTTGGGCATGGACCTGGAACCCCCCTATTTGCCAATAGAAATGTTGGCCTACTTCTACACCAGATATCTCATATAACCCTTCTTTTATTAGTGTGTTGATGGAACATGATAAAACATTCATATTGCCCTCTGACAGAAATAAGAACTTTAAATTATTTTGATTCAAGATCCCCCCTTTCTTTTTACTTAATTTACTTTAATTTTAAATTTTAGTTTTGGATACCAACTAAACTAATCACACAATATCACTAGTTTTTTCTCTCTTTTTCTTTTGTACAATTCAGGAGTAGTAACCGATTTTTTAAATCGAAATACAGGGAGCCCCTCCCTCAAAAAAAAAATGGATTTATTTATCTTATTATTAATCAAGAATTTTGTATATAGCTAGAACGACCCTCACAAATTGCGAATACTAATTTGTTAAGAATGAATCGAATTGAAGCTATAGCGTCATCATTTGCTGGAATAGAAATATCCGCGAGATCGGGATTACAATTTGTATCGATTAAAGAAATGGTTGGAATTCCCAAAGTGATACATTCTCTAAGAGCCGTATATTCTTCTTGCTGATCGATGATGATTACAATATCAGGCAATCCCGTCATATATTTAATCCCGCCTAGATATGTTTCCAAGCGAGATAATTGTCTCTTCAACACAGCTGCATCCCTTTTCGGAAGACGGTTGAATCCCTCTGTCTTTTGTTCAGTTCTCAAGTCCCTAAACTTATGAAGTCTTTTTTCTGTAGTGGACCAATTTGTTAACATGCCGCCGAGCCATTTTTTATTAACATAATGACACCGAGCCCGTATTGCAGCCCGCGACACTAAATCAGCTGCTTTATTTTTTGTCCCAACAATTAAGAATTGTTTTCCCCTACTTGCTGCATCAAAAACTAAATCACAAGCTTCTGATAAAAAACGAGCAGTTCTAGTCAGATTTATAATATGAATACCTTTACGCTTTGCAGAAATATAAGGTGCCATTCTAGGATTCCATTTCCTCGTACCATGTCCAAAATGAACTCCTGCTCTCATCATCTCTTCCAAATCGATGTTCCAATATCTTTTTGTCATTTCTTTTCACACTTAAAAAGGGGGGTACCCAAAACTAAAATAAAAATTTGTTCCGATGGAACCTTCTCTTGTACCGGGGATGGCCATTTATGCATGAACCAAGTCATTTTTTTGTATTCATTATTATCTTTATTAGTGAAATTACCAAATCAAATGACTACAGCAAACAACAAAAAATGAAATTCAAAATAGGAATCCGCTATTAGAAATCATTAAATCCTAGAAAAGTCAGATTTTCAAATAGAAGAATCACAAAATTCCCTGTGGTAGAATAAAATATCTCTCATATCTCCCTCGAATAAAGAGAAATTCTTTGTTTTTTTTTCCAAAAGAATGTTGGTATGTTGCCGTGAACAATGCACCACTCCTATGTTGAATCCGGTCCCGGCGGGGATCACCCCCCCTAGAACAACATTTTCTTTAAGGCCTTTCAACCAATCGATACGACCCCGAAGAGCAGCTTTTGCTAAAACTCGCGCAGTTTCTTGAAAACTTGCTTCGGATATAAAACTTTGAGTATTCAAAGATGCTCGAGTTATTCCTAATAAAACGGCTCGATAACAGATTGCTTCTTCTAAAGCACGCCCCGTTCGTTCTGCTCGTAACAATCCAATAAGTTCTCCCGGTAAAAAAACATTAGACATTCCCTCTTCGGAAACCAAAACTTTTGATGTTATTTGACGTACAATAATTTCGATATGCCTATTATGAATCTGCACCCCCTGGGATCGATAAACCTTTTGAATCTTATTAACCAAAGAAATACGACTTTGCACTATAGTTAGCTCAGCACCAATCAAGAATCCCCAAGGAATTCCAAGAATTCTTGTTATACACTTGTTCCAACCCTTAATCCGCTTTTCTAAGTTCAGCGATATTGACTCAATCGAGCGGACTTCTAAGACTTGTTCTACTTTTGGAAGACCTTGTGTTATATCACCGGATCTCGATTTTTGATATATAAATGTCACTAATGTATCCCCTTCGTAAAGAATTTCTCTGTAATGCCCATGAACTTTTGCTCCAGGAGTAGCCAAATAGGGCTTAGCGGATCTTATTACTACAGAATCCCTTTGAACAATTAAAACTTGACCCGATTTTAGGTGTGGTTCTTTTTTGGCTATACATAAATTTTCACAAAAAAATTGTCCAAGACTAATTATTGTGGACGTTTCCTCACAATAATTATGATGATAATTTTGATGAAGAAAATACCACTTCAATTTGAATGGATTCAAAACAACGTTACTGTATGGATCGAGATTAAAAATTCTTCCGTTTTCATCGATTAAATAAGAGTTAATTACTTGACAAATATATTTTAAGTTATCAAGTTGCAAATATTTAATTACAGAGATCTGATTATAAGTTAGTAAAGGCAAAAACGAATAAAAATTCGAAATTTGAGTGGCTGTTCCTAAGGGGCCCGACGAATTTTTAATTGTAATTAGAGGATTTTTTTTTATTGATTGGTTTATCACATTGTGATATTTTACATGATTAAATGGACCCATTCTAAAACAATTAGATGATGATAAAATTAACAAAGATTGGGATTCCTTATTTCTATTTACGAACATACGAATAGTTCCGTGATTGTGTCTAAGTGATTGTTGAAGAATGCCAGCCTTGGGAGAAATCGAATAAAACGGATTCTTGTGATCTGCAGAGATCAATCCCGAATCTGGCGAATTATTCCTTTTTCTTATATACGAAATATGGGATTTCACTAAGCCAATTCTTATGAAATCTCGAATCAAACCCTTTGTACTTACTTCAACAAAGAAAGCACGGACCTCCTCGCGGGAAGAATTTTTGTTGTCTTGGTCCCAATTCAAGACTAAACAAGTTCGAACTAATTGAATACTTGTGTCAGAAATTCCTCGAGTTGGTTTGCCATTTCCATAA